ATATGAAAAGTCGAGATCTGGGGACATAACGCAGGGTCTTCCAAAAGTGGAACAAGTGTTAGAAGTGCGCTCGATCCATTCAATATCGATGAATCTAGAAAAGAGGATTGAGGGTTGGAACGAATGTATAACAAGAATTCTTGGAATTCCTTGGGGATTCTTCATTAGTGCTGAGCTAACTATAGTGCAAAGTCGTATCTCTTTGGTCAATAAGATCCAAAAGATTTATCGATCCCAGGGGGTGCGGATTCATAATAGGCATATAGAAATTATTGTACGGCAAATAACATCAAAAGTATTGGTTTCAGAAGACAGAATGCCTAATGTTTTTTCACCCGGAGAACTAATCGGATTGTTACGAGCAGAACGAACGGGACGCGCTTTGGAAGAAGCGATCTGTTACCGAGCCATCTTATTGGGAATAACAAGAGCATCTCTCAATACCCAAAGTTTCATATCTGAAGCAAGTTTTCAAGAAACTGCTCGAGTTTTAGCAAAGGCAGCTCTCCGGGGGCGTATCGATTGGTTGAAAGGTCTGAAAGAGAACGTTGTTTTGGGGGGGATGATACCTGTCGGGACCGGGTTCAAAGGATTAGTGCACCCTTCAAAACAACATAATAAGATTCCTTTGAAAACAAAAAAAAAGAATCTATTCGAGGCGAAAATGAGAGATATTTTGTTTCACCAGAGAAAATTTGTTGATTCGTCCCTTTGACAGAATTTCCACGATACATCATAACAATCATTTATAGGATTTACTGATTCCTAAGAAGGGAGTAATTCCTTTCACTTCATTATTTTAGTAAAAGTTCTTGCGTCTCCAGCTGGATGACATTCAATATCATGTACCCATGTTCCTATACGTATATCGGCTAATGGTACGCAATTCCCTATTTAAAAATCTAAAATTTAGATCAAGTATCTCGTATCTATAAGCAGGGGGGCGCGGCCAAGAAACAGCTAGCGGACTGCCCCCTTCCTTCCATTCGGCGTTTCTTCGCTGTGTGAACATATGTATGGGCAGGTCGCAATAAAAGTGGCTAGTCGAAGGTTTAGGCCAATCGCAATTTATCACCATCTTGCTCGTTTCCAATTGATGACTGGCTATTATATAAGTGTTGACCTAAGCCCCTGTGCTGGCTCGGCTCCCGAGAACCGTACGTGAGCTGCCTCGTACGGCTCTTCCTAAGAACTTGAAGTCCCTCTCTCTTAATATAAAAAAATGAATTTACAAGCCCTTTTCAAAAAGCTTTTGCCCCTCCGGGGGCTATTAGAGAAGCAGCTTCGTTCCTTGACTTCTTTGCTGAGTCAAGCTTCCTTCTTTCTTAGTGTAGTCTCGGTCCATAGTTTAAGACTTCGCCTAGCCTATATCCACAGCTGACCTTAGTCCGTACTTACGCCTTTCCCTTTGTATTTGTATACGGCTAGGCTAAGTGTTACTTTGTAACCTTAACGTACTTTTTACTGTAGCATAGGCTTTCGTCGGGCTTTCGTCCCTTCGCCTATAGACGGCGGCTTGGCTTCGATATCGCTCATGACTTAGTGTATAGAGCCGTGTAGTCGTCGGTTTTACACCACAATGCCTTATGATTATGATATAGTGGTCGGCCTTTCGAATGCCTTCTTCCTTTTTTTCTGAGGAAGCCCCTTACAACTAGAATATAAAGAACAGGGGGCTGTTCACCTTTGGGAAGTTAGCTACTTAAGTACTACTCATAAAGTAAAGGTCATAAAGTAAAGGCGAACGGCATTCTGTTCTACAGCTACTTAATATTAGCTACTTAATAATTCTATTTTTTTATTATCTTTAATTATATTTATTTACATTTATATACTAAATATATATAGTAAATATATATAGTAAATATATATAGTAAATATATATAGTAAATATATACTATATATACTAAATACTAATAGTTAGTATATAAGTATAATACTAATAATAGTACTAATACTAGTTGTAATAAGTAGTAAAAAAATAGTACTAATAATAGTTGTAATAAGTAGTAATATAAGTGGTAATAATAGTAAAAGTAGAACAACTTATCGTACTACTGAAGTACCTAAGGTGAACAGGGCTCACGGGTCGGGACGTCCGGCAGAATGCTTGGCCTCCTGCGCTGGAAGCGACACCCTTCGGGTGCGCTTCTGGCAGTTAGCTTCTAGCACTATATAATAATAGATAATAATAAGTATTGGGCATTCTGAGCTGGAAGGGGGCAAGCAAATGAAATGAAGGAAGGCATTACGGGTCGACTACAAGAAGCAAAGCTTCGTAGACTCTGCAAGTCACTTATAGAATGCCGACTACTATTTTCCACTTAATATTTATACTTAATCTTAATATTTATACTTAATACTTAACTTAATACTTAATAAGGGAAGGGGAGGGAAGCGAAGCTTCGCGAGCTTTAAAGATTAGCTCGGTTCTCGCCTGGATCGATTAAGTAGCTCAGGCCAGCCCCTTGGTATGCTAAGATTATTATTACGTGATTAATCCACTCACTTGACTAGAAAGAGAGCTTCTAGCAAAGAGTTCAATCGATAGCTTGATAAAGAAAAGGGAATTTTTCTTAAAAGTTGGCGAGGCATGGAAGCCCAAGCAGACGATAACTTTTTATTCATTAATAATTAATTAATTAATAGCCGTTACATACATGGGAAGTACGCCCACTTGTGCACGCATAAACAAAGGAGCCAAACAACTAAAGACTACATTAGAAAGTTAACTAAAATAAAAACATATTAAAGACGTAGAACAACATGAAAAATAACAAAGAAAGCCTTGCAAGACTACTTATTTATAGAGATCTTCTAGTTTTGATTTCCCCTACGGTTGTTCTGGGCCCCCTGCACAATGAGCGCGTCCCTTTCTTCAAGCAGCTCCCTCTTCCTTTCATCAAGCTCACGAATGCTATCCCGAATTGCTAGCATCCTTTTCGCAATTTCTTCAGGATCTATGGGAGGCATGTGCTCCCAGAAGAGACCCAGAAGTTGCTCCTGCTGGAGCTTGGCGTTCGCCACGCGTTGGATTGCTTGATCTATTTGATAAAGTCTTGATACGGTAGCTGGATCCATCTCCCTTTGGTTTGCCAAATAGAGAAAGAAGCTTCTATTTATAGGCGTTGGAGGCCCTTATATTATGTATTATGCTTAAGGCCTTTCTTATTATTAGTAATAATTCTTGTCTTGATTCCGTAACATGGTTCAAACCTGGCTTTTCGTGAATATGGAACCCCATCCACTAGATTTTGCTGAATAATTGCCCTTTCCCCGTACGGATTTGAGTACGAAAGGCCCAAGCGAATAGGACTTTCTTTTTCGCGGGTATCGCCACTCGGCTTAATCCCGATCACTCCTTCAAGAATAGGGAGCAATAATAGAGCGAATCCGTCAGAGAGTACTCCCCTTAAGAGATAGAGCAATCGTCACTCGACAGCTCAAAACTGACCAGTACAAAACCATGCGATCTGTCCTCGTTTACGTACCCCACTGGCACTAGCCTAACGTCCTTTCCTACCCCAAGCCAGTGCACCCACTACTCCCCCTACACTATTCCTCTCTACAGGCCCTTTTTCTCTCTCTCTCCTCCTAAAAAGAAATAAACCTCCTCGCACCTGTCCAGGATGACGTCTTACAGATCCGGCCAGCTCGACACTCACCTTCCACACTTAGTATGGACTTAATTAAGTCAAAGCCCTTACGCTTTCTGGATAAGGAGAGGTTTTTAGTTACGTGCTCTTTCCTGAGCTAAAATTTTGCAATAACCTTTTCCTTGTTCGTGACATTATGAGAAAAATTTGCATTTTTCTCTCCTTCCTCTGAATAGTGATCATGAGACAGACCAGAAATCGGTCAGCATATCTAGCCCGCATTTAGGATACCTCAGATGTAAGAAACATCGTTTAATTGCCAACAAGTACCACAAATTCAAATCAAGAACATTATTGTCAACGGAGATTATTATATAAAAATAACCTGCATTTGTGGTTTCCTTTTTCCATAAACCAGTAAAAGAAATGGGGGGAGCGAAGGAAGGGGAAGCTTGGATTCTGAAAATGGAGCTGGTTGTTTTCCATGAGATGGCGCTGTGTTAGGGTTACCAGTGGGAACGACCGAGACCTACTTTAGCGAGGTCTTTCGGCTTGGACATGACGTTTGCTTGATATTGGGCGGAGGGGGCTTGCTTGGAAGCGTGAAGTGAGATATCAGATCGGACGCCCATGGTTATACCGGCTACACACCTTATCTTCTTGCTTTCTCAATCCGACCACATCAAGTAGAGACTAAACATCCATTATTTCATAGTTTTATGTTATTAATCCACCGTAGTTGTCTAGTTCACTTGTAAAACTAGTTAATCTATTAATTGACTCTATAGGGTAATACCTGGCCGATGCTTACACACCTCTAAAACTTTCCACAAAAGCCTCCGCTATGAGGTCAACTTTATGTAGGCAGTAGGTAATCTAGAGTGATTTTGGTTATTGAGATATCCCTCTGTCGAACACATGTAGAATGAACATGTAGAATGAATTAGTGTTTTTCCTTTATAGGAAGCTGGAGATTGTATAAATCATGGTATGGCTGGAGGTGGTGATACTCATATACATGACAAGAGTACCACAAAAAGAAAAATATATTAGAATATGTACCCTACCTATTTTCATCCAGAAAGATACGAAAATATGTACCATACAAATGATCGTCAAATTTGTGTAGATACCTATCGTCGTTTTCATATTATGATAGGGTATCTCTAATGAATAGATAATCTAAATGAAAAAAAAAATGGAGAACAAGGCTTGGTTGAAATATTTATCTGAGATTGAAAAACAACAGATCCTCTCTCTATGTAAAGACTTCGATGATCAAACTTTGCAGGATAAACTGACAGATTCCCAGGATAAACTTACCGTTTCGTCTTCTTCTACTAAAATACAGCCTTATCATGTTAATCATGTTAAATCATGTTAAAGTTATAAATAGATTTCGTA